GTTGGGTTAGGTGGGTTGATTGGTGGGTTGTGATCTTTTAATTGTGTCATATTTTATCTTGATTTTTTTTGTGTTTGTGGTTTTTAGGTTGATTGTATTGGGTTGGTTTCATGATCGTTCATAAAATTAACGATAAAAAATAAAATGAATTGTGTTTGTTGTTTAGATGTAAAATAGAGGAAGGTTAAACGCGTTAGTGCGTAAAATTTGTGATTTGGATAAATGTAGGAATATACGGTTAAATCTTTTGTTAAAGTGACGAAAAAATGACAATAAAAAAAGAAAATGATGGCAAAAATTTGGGTTTAGATATGAATTCCTAGAAAGTGAATATAAAGTTAATATGTCCGACAACCATTACACCAATTACCCCTTAAGAGGGTTAAAGCGCGGGTCCCATGAATGGGGTCAAAGTGCATCAGTGCCAAGTCTGCGACGGCTTATACACAAACCTTTACATTCTCGTTGGTCTCAGGGAGGTCTGGCGCGACGGTCATGTGATGGACATGTCAAGAGGAAGATATCACCTGCTACGCACTTGAAGGGCTTATTGAAGAGACCCAGAAAAAAGAAAGAGAAGCGTAGAGACGGTCGGATGCCTATAAGCCGAGAGATCAGGGAGGAGAGTCCAACCGACCACTTGCATCTGTGAAGAGCAAGGGAACAGGAGTTACGAGAGTTGTGTTCCTGAAATTACAACCGGTGGCGCCAAAGAGCAAGTTTACTAGATGTATGCGCCTGAAGACAAGGACTAAGGGTATAACAGACGTTGAGTAGCGCGGTTCTCGTGAGAAACACGACCAATAGATAACCAGGTCCTCTGGCTTGAGGGTACTTGAAGGCTGTTGGAAGGTAATATAACCTAGGAGGTGGGCGAATTCAATAGACTAGGTGAATACAAAGGTGTACTGTGACGATCATCCGTATGTCGGAGGAAAGTTATGTACTAGGAACATGTATATAGTCTTGGGCGACGCTTGCGGCTTGGCCGTAGGTAGGATCACCTGGGTTTATGGTACCTGAAACAAAAGTGTCCCTAGATAGGTGTATAGCACGAATATCATGTTATGGGCGTTCATGTTTGTGTGTTTTGTGGAGTGTCATAGCGTATGGCGTTGGATTTCCTACATTAGAGTACTTGTATGATGTGCTAAAGAGAGTGATGCATTTTGTACATACCCTGTAAAAGCATGAAGAAAACATGCGGTGGGGGGGGAAGGGGGGGGTGGAGAATAGGCGGTTTGAGGCGTTTCTGTAGTTAAAGTTTTATAACGACGGCTTTTCAGGCCGTAGGTCTTGGAGAAAAGCCGAGCAGGAACTTATGATAGAATTTGTTTTGTTTTTAGGGCTATGTTTTGCTTTAGGGGGGTTGGCGGTTGCATCTAATCCCTCCCCCTATTATGGTGTGGTTGGGCTAGTTGTAGCGGCTATTGCTGGTTGTGGGTGGTTGGTGAGTTTGGGAGTTTCCTTTGTTTCTTTGGTGCTTGTAATGGTTTATTTGGGGGGGATGTTAGTTGTGTTTGTTTATTCGGTTTCGTTGGCGGCGGATCCTTATCCGGAGGCCTGGGTGGATTGAGGGGTTGTTGGGTATGCTGTTGGGATGGGGTTAGTTGTTGTGGTTGGATGTGTGGTTGTTGGTGTTTATGAGTTGTCGGTGGATGTAGGCACGGTGAATAGTGGGGGGTTGTTGTCGGTGCGGTCGGATTTTAGTGGGGTGGCTGTATTTTATTCGCAGGGAGCGGGGTTGTTTTTAATTGGGGGATGGGGTTTATTGTTGACTCTGTTTGTGGTGTTGGAGCTTGTGCGGGGGTTGTCTCGGGGGGCGATTCGGGCTGTTTAAGGGGTTGTCAGAAAGTAGTTTAATTAAAAATTCCAGCTTTGGGAGTTGGTGATGAAGGTTTGATTCCTTTCTTTCTGAGACAGGGTAACTCTAAGAAGAGGGGTAGTCTTCAATCTTTGGTTTACAAGACCAATGTTTTGTATAAACTATTAGAGTTTGTTGTGGTTTATTAGAGTTTTAGTATTTTATTCTCTAGCATAGATGCTAAGGGGAATAAGATTAGGATGATTGTGAAGTAGGAGAGTGAGGCTAATTGGCCGATAATGATAAAGGGGTGTTCAACTGGTTGGCTGCCTACTCAAGTAAGGACTAAGATATTGGCGACTAAGATTCAGAAGAGGATTTGGGAAATGGGTCGAAAGGTCATTGATCGTTGTTTGGATGTGTGGAGTAGGGGCACTAGGAATAGGACTAGGATGGAGGCGGCTAGGGCTAGGACTCCTCCTAGTTTGTTGGGGATGGATCGTAGAATGGCGTATGCAAATAGGAAGTATCATTCTGGTTTGATGTGGGGTGGTGTAACTAGGGGGTTGGCAGGTGTGAAGTTTTCTGGGTCCCCTAGGAGGTTTGGGGAAAATAGAGCTATGGCAGCTAGTAAGCATAGTATAAGTGCGAATCCTAGGATGTCTTTTGTGGTGTAGTATGGGTGGAAGGGGATTTTGTCACAGTCCGAGGGGATACCCATGGGGTTGTTGGATCCGGTTTCGTGTAGGAAGGTAAGGTGGACTAGTGTAACGCCAGCGATGGCGAATGGTAGGAGGAAGTGTAGGGCGAAGAAGCGGGTTAATGTAGGGTTATCTACTGAGAATCCTCCTCAGGCCCATTCTACTAGTGTTTGGCCGATGTATGGGATTGCTGAGAATAGGTTAGTAATTACTGTGGCACCTCAGAATGATATTTGTCCTCAGGGTAGGACGTAGCCTACGAAGGCAGTTGCTATGAGTATTAGAAGTAGAATAACTCCGATGTTTCAGGTTTCTTTGTATAGGTATGAGCCGTAGTACAGTCCTCGGCCGATGTGAAGGTAGACACAGATGAAGAAGAAGGAGGCTCCATTTGCGTGGAGGTTGCGAATTAGTCATCCAAATTGGACATTTCGGCAGATGTGTGATACGGAAGAGAAGGCTAGGGAGGTGTCTGCTGTGTAGTGCATAGCTAGTAATAGACCTGTGATGATTTGGGTTACTAGGCAGATGCCTAGGATAGAGCCAAAATTTCATCAAGTGGAGATGTTTGATGGTGTTGGAAGGTCGATTAGGGCGTCGTTGATGATTTTTAGGATTCGGTGATTTTTACGAAGATTTGGGGCCATTAGAGTGGTTTATTGTATGGAGAGGAGGATAAGGATAATAGAGAGGGCGAAGGATCCTAGGTAGGCCTTGATTAAGCCGGAATGGAGGGAGGTTGCAGTTTTGGTTGCTATTAATTGAAGGTTAGCTAGTCCCTCAGGTCCTATTAGTTTATATCAGGATAGGTCTATTAGGTGAGAGGAGATGGTTTGGCCGCCGGTTAGGATGGATTTCATGCTTGAGCGGTGTACTAGGGGGTTGAAGTAGCCTAACGATAGGGAGAAGTTTGAGGATGTAGTTTGTTTTTTTAGGAAGAGGGTTTGAGTTATTTTTGTTATTTCTAGGGCGACGATGATTCCTAGGATTGTTACTACTAAAGCTGTAACTTTGATGTAGGTGGGTATGGTCATTGGTGGGGTTTTTGTGGGAAGGATGAATGAGGTAATAAGAAGTCCTGCTACGATGCTTCCTAGTGCTAGGCGGGTTAGAGGTTCGGTCACTGCGGGGTTGTTTTCATTGATTGGAGTTAGAGGGGGAATTCGTGTGAAGCCGGTTTGTACTAACATAGTTATTCGGATTGTGTATACTGCGGTGAATGATGTGGCTAGCAGGGTTAGGATTAGAGCTCATGTGTTTAGGTATGATGTGTTTAGGCTTTCAATGATTTGGTCTTTTGAGTAGAATCCTGCTAAGAAAGGAGTTCCTATTAGGGCTAGGTTGCCGATAGTGAAGCATGAGGTGGTTGTGGGTATCATTTTTTGGAGGCCGCCTATTTTTCGAATGTCTTGTTCGCCGTTAAGGCTGTGAATGATAGAGCCTGAGCATAGGAATAATATAGCTTTGAAGAATGCGTGGGTTGAAATGTGTAGGAAAGCTAGTTCGGGTAGGTTTAGTCCTACTGTGACTATTATTAGGCCTAGTTGGCTTGAGGTGGAAAAGGCAATGATTTTTTTGATGTCGTTTTGTGTTAGGGCACATGTAGCGGCGAATAGTGTGGTTAGGGCTCCTAGGCATAGACAAAGGGTGAGGGCGGTTTGGTTGTTGTTGAATAGGGGATGTGTTCGGATAAGTAGGAAGATTCCGGCTACTACTATTGTACTTGAGTGAAGTAGGGCTGATACGGGGGTTGGACCTTCTATTGCGGCGGGCAGTCATGGGTGAAGGCCAAATTGGGCTGATTTGCCTGTTGCAGCTAAAATTAGGCCTAGTAGGGGTAGGGTAGGGGTTTTGGAGGTACTTGTCAGTTGTTGAATTTCTCAAGAGTTTGTGGCGTAAGCTAGTCATGCTATGCATAGGATAAGGCCTACGTCTCCTACTCGGTTGTACAGTACGGCTTGGAGGGCGGCTGTATTGGCTTCCGCTCGGCCGTGTCATCAGCTGATTAGTAGGAAGGATATGATTCCTACTCCTTCTCATCCGATAAATAGGACAAATAGGTTGTTAGCGATAATTAGAAGGAGCATTGCGATTAAGAAGAACAGTAAGTAGGTGAAAAATTTTGTAATATGAGGGTCGGAGGCTATGTATCATGTTGCAAATTGTAGGATGGATCATGACACGAATAGTGCAATTGGGAAGAAGGTGAGGGAGTAGAAGTCTATTTTCAGGCTGATTGGAATTTTGAAGTTTATTAAGTATTTTCACTCTCAGATGGAAACAAGGCTTTCTGTTCCAGAGTAGATGTGGATGCTTATGGGGACTAAGCTTATTACGAAGGAGGCTTTGACTGTGTTGGTAATGATGCTTGGAGTGCTTTTTAGAGTGTTGGATAGTAGCGGGAATAGGATAGGAGTGAAGAGTGTTGCTAGGATTGTTAACATGAATGTGTTTAGGACTATGGGTAGGTCCATTACTTTCACTTGGATTTGCACCAAGATGGATGGTTCCTAAGACCATTGGATTGCTATTATCCTTTGAAAGTAAGGGGACTGAGGTTTTATACTCAGATACGAGAGTTAGCAGTTCTTGTTGGTTAAACCTCCCCTCGGCAGGTAAGAAGAGTCTAACTTCTATCTTTAGGATCACAGCCTAATGTTTTGGTTAAAACTATATCTGCATATAGGGATACCGGAGATGAGGTCGGGTTTAAGGATGAGTAGTATTATAGGGATTATGTGTAGGGCTATTAGGAGGTGCTCTCGTGTAGTAGTGTTTTGGATGGATGTGATGTGGGATGGTAGTGGGCCTCGTTGGGTTATTATGAGTATGTATAGGGTGTACGAGGCGGTTAGTAGGATTGCTGTACCTGTTAGAATAATTGTGAAGGACGATCAGTTGAATAGGGCGATTACGATGGTTAGTTCTGCTATTAGGTTGGTTGTTGGTGGGATTGCTATGTTTGTTAGGTTAGCCAACAGTCATCAGATAGCTATTAGTGGGAGTAAGGGTTGTAGTCCTCGTGTTAGTAGCAGGATTCGGCTGTGTGTTCGCTCGTAGTTGGTATTGGCAAGGCAGAATAGTATGGAAGAGGTTAGGCCGTGGGAGATTATTAGGATTATTGCTCCTGAGAAAGCTCATTGAGTTTGAATCATGGTTGCGGCTACTACTAATCCCATGTGGCTGACAGATGAGTATGCGATGAGTGATTTTAGGTCGATTTGTCGTAGGCAGGTGGCGCTAGTTATTAATGCCCCTCATAGTGCTAGGGTGATAAAGGGGTAGTGGAGGTTGTTTGAGGGTGGGGTAATTAGGATAGTAATTCGTATAATGCCGTATCCTCCGAGTTTCAGTAGTAGGGCGGCTAGGAGTATTGATCCGGCAATTGGGGCCTCTACGTGGGCTTTTGGAAGTCAAAGGTGTAGTCCATATAGGGGGGCTTTAACCATGAAGGCTATGAGTAGGGCCATGGCGCATGCTAGTCCTGTTCAAGATGGGAAGGTTACTGAGTGTGATAGTTTGAGTATTGGGAGGTATAGGGTGCCGATTTGGTTTTGTAGGTGCAGTAGGGCAATTAGGAGAGGGAGGGAGCTAGCTAGTGTGTAGAATAGGAGGTAGATGCCGGCGTTTAGTCGTTCTGGTTGGCTTCCTCATCGTGTGATGAGAATTAGGGTAGGGATTAGGGTGGCTTCAAATGCAATGTAGAATAGTATTAGTTCAGAGGCTGAGAATGCTAGGAGGATGGATAGTTGGGCTAGGAGAAGTGTCGTTGCGAAAGTTCGTTTGCGGATATTAGGTTCTTGTTCTAGGTGATTTTGACTTGCTATGATCATGAGAGGGAGGAGTCAGCATGATAGTACTAGTAGGGGGGATGAGATTTGGTCGATAGAGGCTCAAGGGGTTAGGGTTTTGCCTGGATAGTATGTTGGTGTAAATCATTGGAGGCTTACTGTGGCGATTAGTAGGGCGTGTGTTGTGATGTTAGTTCATAGGTATTTGCTTGGGGATAGGAAGGTTAGGGGTAGGAGTATTAAAGTTGGAATTATAATTTTTAGCATTGTAGGAGATTAAAGTTGTGTAGGTGGTCGGAGCCGTGGGTTCGGGTGGAGGCGACTAGTAGTGCTAGGCCTGTTCCTGCTTCACAGGCAGAGAATGTTAGCATAAGAATTGGGAGAATAGTAGAGGATGGTGTTTGTATTTGGATTGGTCATATAGTTAGGCCTACGTATATTGATAGTATTATGCTCTCTAGGCATAATAGGGCTGAGATTAGGTGGGTTCGGTGGAAGGCTAGGCCTAGGCTGCTTAGAGTGAAGGCTGAGTAGAAGCTTAGGTGTATATAAGACATAAAGAAAGCTACAGGGTGTTGACTGTAATTTGTTGAGTCGAAATCAACTGTCTTGGTTAGACTAGCTTTCTGTTATTCTGCTCATTCTAATCCGCCTTGAGTTCATTCATAGATTAGGCCTAGAATGAGGAGGAAGATAATAGAGAATGCTAGAGTTAGGGTGGTGATGGGGGATTGGAGTTGGGTGGCTCATGGAAGGGGCAGTAGTAGTGCGATTTCTAGGTCGAATAGAAGAAATAGGATTGCCACTAGGAAGAATCGGATAGAGAATGGAAGGCGAGCGGATCCTAGAGGGTCAAATCCGCATTCGTAGGGGGATAGTTTTTCTGAGTCCGGGTTTATTTGGGAGAGTCAAAAGTTTAGTGCGGTTAGGGCGATGCTTAGGGTTAGGGAGAGGGTGATTATGAATGAGATTATGTTTATTACTCTTCTCTGGGGTTAAACCAGATTCTAAGGATTGGAAGTCGATTGTATTGAGTATACTAGAAGAGTAAGAACCTCATCAGTAGATAGAGATGTAGAGGAATAGTCATACGACATCTACGAAGTGTCAGTATCAGGCGGCTGCTTCGAAACCGAAGTGATGTCCTGATGTGAAATGGTATTTGATTAGGCGTAGGAGGCATACGAAGAGGAATGTGGATCCGATGATTACGTGGAGGCCATGGAATCCAGTAGCTACAAAGAAGGTAGATCCGTATACCCCATCGGCGATGGAGAAAGGAGCTTCGTAGTATTCTATGGCTTGGAGGGCGGTGAAGTAGAGGCCTAGTAGGACTGTAAGGGCCAGGGCTTGGATTGCTTGTTTTCGGTTGGCTTCTGTGATGCTGTGGTGGGCCCATGTGACAGTTACTCCTGAGGCTAGGAGGATGGCAGTATTTAGGAGTGGGACTTCTATTGGGTTTAGGGGTTTGATTCCTACAGGGGGTCACTGTCCGCCTAGTTCTGGAGTGGGGGCTAGGCTGGAGTGGAAGAATGCTCAGAAGAATCCAAAGAAGAAGAACGCTTCGGAGATGATGAATAGGGTTATTCCGTATCGTAGGCCTTTTTGTACAGTGGGGGTGTGGTGTCCTTGGAATGTGCTTTCTCGCACGATGTCACGTCATCATTGGAATATGACTAGTATAGTTGTTAATAGGCCTAGTACTAGTAGTTGTGGAGAGTTGTAGTGAAATCATATTGTTAATCCTGAGGCAGTGAGTAGAGCGGCGGCTGCTCCAAAAATAGGTCATGGGCTTGGGTCTACTATATGGTAAGAGTGTGCTTGGTGGGCCATTGGGTTAGATGTTTTCTTGTAGGTATAGGCTTAGTAATAGCACGAAAACATAGGCTTGGATTATGGCTACTGCTACTTCTAGGATAGTTAGTAGGAAGAGGACTAGAAGTGTTAGTAGGGAGACTATTGGTATAGTTGAGAATAGGACTACTGTGGCTGTGGAGATAAGTTGGATAAGGAGGTGTCCTGCTGTTAGGTTAGCTGTTAGGCGTACGCCTAGGGCTAGTGGGCGGATTAGGAGGCTTGTTGTTTCGATTAGAATTAGGGCTGGGATTAGTGGTGTGGGAGTTCCTTCTGGCAGTAAATGTCCTAATGAGATGGATGGTTGGTTTCGTAGTCCTGTAAGGAGGGTGGCGAGTCATAGGGGGAAGGCTAAAGCTAGGTTTATGGATAGTTGAGTGGTTGGGGTGAATGTATATGGTAGCAGGCCTAGCAGATTAATCAGTAGTAGGAAGATTATTAATGAGGTTAGGATCAGGGCTCATTTATGTCCTTTGTTGTTTAGTGGTATTATTAGTTGTTTTGTAATTAGGTTAACGAGTCATAGCTGTAAGGTTGAAAATCGGTTGGTGACCCATCGATTGTCTGGGGAGGGTAGTAGGAGGGCTGGGAATGTTATTGAGATTAGAATTAGAGGGATGCCTAGTAGGGATGGGCTTGAAAATTGGTCAAAAAAGCTTAGGTTCATGGTCAGGTTCAAGGGGTGGTAGGTGTTGTTTTGGGTGTGTTGCTAGAAGGTGGGTTTATAGTGATGAATGAAAGGAGTTTTGGTTGGATGATTATGGAGAAGGTGAGTCATGAAGTGAGCATAATAAAAAATCAGGGATTTGGGTTGAGTTGGGGCATGCCATTGAGGAGGGGGGGAATCCCTCTGTCTTTAGCTTAAAAGGCTAATGCTGGGTTCATAGCTTCTCAATGGTTAGGATGACAGTAATGAGGATCAGTTCTCGAAGTTGGCGAGTGGGGTGGATTCTACCACGATTGGCATGAAGCTGTGGTTAGCCCCGCAGATTTCTGAGCACTGTCCGTAGTATACACCTGGTCGGGTGGCGACTAGTGAGGTTTGGTTGAGACGTCCTGGGATTGCGTCGGTTTTTACACCTAGGCTTGGAACGGCTCAGGAGTGTAGGACGTCGTCAGCGGTAACGATTACTCGCACTGTGGATTCTACTGGAATGATAACTCGGTGATCGACTTCTAGTAGTCGAAAGTGTCCTAGAGGGAGGTCTGTTGTTGGTGTTATGTATGAGTCGAATGTGAGGTTTTTGAGGTCAGTGTATTCGTAGGTTCAGTATCATTGATGTCCGATGGCTTTTATAGTTAGGTCGGGTTGGTTGATTTCGTCTATTATGTAGAGGATTCGTAGGGATGGAAGGGCTAGTGCTACTAGGACTATGGCGGGTAGGATTGTTCAGACGATTTCGATTTCTTGTGCATCGACTGTGCTGGATGATAGTTTTCCTGTGAGGGTGACAGTTAGTAGATATAGGACTAAGCTGCAGATAGCTAGGGCTACTATTAGAGCGTGATCGTGGAATCCTATGAGTTCTTCTATGATTGGTGATGAAGCGTCTTGGAAGCTTAGTTGTGAGTGGTTGGCCATGATTTGTGAGGTGTACTGGGTTTTCACCTGTAATTTAGCCTTGACAAGGCTATGTAATAGTTTTACTAACACCTCTATGAGAAAGAAGCATAAGTGGTTTATGCAGTTGGCTTGAAACCAACGTATGGGGGTTCGATTCCTTCCTTTCTTGGACTTGGACAAAGGCTGGCTCTTCGAATGTGTGGAATGGTGGTGGGCAGCCGTGGATTCATTCAATGTTAGTGCTTGTTAGCTCTGTTTGGAGGACTTTACGTTTGGATGCGAAAGCTTCTCAGATGATGAAGACTAACATGATTACTGCTGTGAGAGAAATTAGGGAGCCTACTGAGGAGATAGTATTTCATAGTGTGTAAGCATCTGGGTAGTCTGAGTATCGTCGCGGTATACCAGCTAGGCCTAGGAAGTGTTGGGGGAAGAAAGTTAGGTTTACACCTACAAATATAACTCCAAAATGTGTTTTAGCTCATGTGGAGTGTAGAGTATATCCGGTGAATAGTGGGAATCAGTGTGTGAATCCGGCTAGGATCGCAAATACTGCTCCTATGGATAGTACATAGTGGAAGTGGGCTACTACGTAGTAAGTGTCGTGTAGGGCGATATCTAGCGAAGAGTTTGCTAATACGATTCCTGTAAGACCTCCGATGGTGAATAGGAAGATGAAACCTAAGGCTCATAATATTGGAGGGTCTCATTTGATTGTACCTCCGTGCAGTGTTGCAAGTCAGCTAAATACTTTAATGCCTGTTGGAATGGCAATGATTATGGTAGCAGATGTGAAGTATGCTCGGGTATCTACGTCTATACCGACAGTGAACATGTGGTGGGCTCATACGATAAAGCCCAGGAAACCAATTGATAGCATGGCTCATACTATTCCTATGTATCCGAATGGTTCTTTTTTTCCTGAGTAGTAGGCTACCACGTGGGAGATGATTCCGAATCCTGGTAGAATTAGGATGTAAACTTCTGGGTGACCAAAGAATCAGAACAGGTGCTGGTATAGAACTGGGTCGCCTCCGCCCGCGGGGTCGAAGAATGTTGTGTTCAGGTTGCGGTCAGTCAGTAGTATTGTGATTCCTGCGGCTAGGACTGGCAGGGATAGCAGTAGAAGGACTGCAGTGATTAGGACTGATCATACGAATAGGGGTGTTTGGTATTGTGATAAGGCAGGAGGTTTTATGTTGATTGCTGTTGTGATGAAGTTGATTGCCCCTAGGATTGAAGAGATACCGGCTAAGTGTAGAGAAAAGATGGCCAGGTCTACTGAGGCTCCAGCATGGGCTAGGTTTCCGGCTAATGGGGGGTATACTGTTCATCCTGTCCCTACTCCAGCCTCGACTGTAGAAGAGGCTAGTAATAGTAAAAAGGATGGTGGAAGGAGTCAGAAGCTTATGTTGTTTATTCGGGGGAATGCTATGTCTGGGGCTCCAATTATTAGGGGGACTAGTCAGTTTCCGAATCCTCCGATCATAATTGGCATAACTATGAAGAAAATCATTACAAAAGCATGGGCTGTAACGACTACGTTGTAAACTTGGTCGTCCCCCAGAAGAGCTCCGGGTTGTCCCAGTTCTGCTCGGATGAGGAGGCTTAGGGCGGTACCTACTATTCCGGCTCATGCGCCAAAAATTAAGTATAGGGTTCCGATATCTTTGTGGTTGGTTGAGAAGAGTCATCGGTTGATGAATGTCACAGGTAAGATGGCTGAGTGTATAAGCGTTAGGCTGTAGTCCTTTTCACAGAGGTTTAATTCCTCTTCTTATCGGCTCTGTGGTGAAATTCATGGCGGGTTGCAAACTCGCAGATGTACATTGGTAATGTGCCAGAGTCTTAGGCGGAAGCCTGCTGGTTAGGGCATATAGCTGTTAACTATAGTTTTATGGGATCGAGGCCCATCTGTCTAGGGGTTAGGGAAGGCCCTAGCTTAATTAAAGTGTCTGGGTTGCATTCAGAAGATGCAGGGTAGCATCCTGCGGGCTTTAACAGAAACTAAGAGGGTTTAACTCTTGTTTAAGGCTTTGAAGGCCTTCGGTTTAAGTGATCCTAAGTTTCTTATGGAATGGTGTAGATGATCGGGGCAATGGGCAGGAGAATGATAGAGAGGGTGACTAGAGGGGCAATTATGGGGTTAATTGGCTTATGGGTGTGTCACTGTTTTATATGGTTTGTAGTGTGAGGGGGAAGGGTGATTATAGTGCAGTACACTAGACGGAGGTAGAAGAATAGGCCTAATAGTGATAGAAGGGCCATAATTGTGGCTGCTGGGGCTATGTCTTGTTTAGTTAATTCTTGGACGATAAGTCATTTTGGCAGGAAGCCTGTTAGTGGTGGTAGGCCGGCTAGAGAGAGTAAGGTTAGTAGGAGTATTGTATTAAGTGCTGGAGCTTTTGTTCATGCAGCTATTAGGGTTGATAGTTTTGCCACTTTGATTGAGTTTAGGGTGAGAAATACAGCTGCAGTCATTATTGAGTATAGGTAGAAGTTAAGTAGGGTGAGTTTAGGGTGATAGGTGATGATGATAGCTATTCAACCTAGATGGGCGATGGAAGAAAAGGCTAGGATTTTTCGAATTTGTGTTTGGTTTAGTCCCATTCATCCTCCTAGGGCTGCAGAGAAGATAGCTAGAGTTGTTAGTAAGGTGGAGTTTAGCGATGGTGATGTTATGTAGAGTAGGGTTAAAGGTGGGAATTTTATGAGTGTGGATAGGATTAGGCCGGTAGTTAGTGGGGAGCCTTGAAGCACTTCTGGGAATCAGAAGTGGAAGGGGACTAGTCCTAGTTTTATTGAGATTGCTGATGTCAGGATCAGGCATGAGGTTGGGTGGGCTATTTGGGTGATGTCTCATTGTCCTGTGTGCCACGCATTGGTTATACTGGAGAATAGTACTAGGGTTGAAGCGGCTGCTTGTACTAGGAAATATTTGGTTGCAGCCTCAATGGCCCGCGGGTGGTGGGATTTTGAAATTAGTGGGAGGATGGCTAGTGTGTTAATTTCTAGTCCAGCTCAGGCTATGATTCAGTGGTTACTTGATACTGTGATAGTGGTTCCTAGGATGAGGCTAATTACAAAAACTAGTTTTGCTTGGGGGGTCATTAGTAGGGGAAGGAGTTGAACCATCATTTTCGGGGTATGGGCCCGATAGCTTGTTTAGCTTACCCTACTAGAGAGTAATATAGTGGAAGTATAAAGGGTTTTGATCTCTTTAGTGCAGGTTCGAGTCCTGTCTTTCTAAGTTATGAAGGAAATGAGAGGGCTTGTGTACCTCTATGTTCACTTTATCATAGTGACCCTTATACGTTCAGGCACATTTCCTTTGACGGATTCTTAGGTATGGAGGTAAGCCGGCATAGCAGATCGGTAGGCTGATGTGTCATAAGCATAGGGCTAGTGTCAGTGGTAGGAAATTTTTTCATAGTAGGTGCATTAGTTGGTCGTATCGGAATCGTGGATAGGAAGCACGGATTCATAGGAATCCTGCTGATAATAGTAGAGTTTTGGTAGCTAGTACCACAGGGTATAATTCTTGTGGTAGGTTGAACAGGCTGGGATTAAAAAATATAATAGCAGTAAGTGTATTCATGAGTATAATGTTGGCATATTCTGCTAGGAAGAATAGGGCAAAGGGTCCTGCTGCGTACTCTACATTGAATCCTGATACTAGTTCGGATTCTCCCTCTGTGAGGTCGAATGGAGCTCGATTTGTTTCGGCCAATGTAGATACGTATCATATTATAGCGAGGGGTCAACATGAGAAGATTAGATATAGCGGTTCTTGGGTAACTGCTAGGGCGCTAAGAGTGTAGTTTCCGCTGAGTAGCACTACAGATAGTAGAATTATTGCCAGGGTTACTTCGTAAGAGATGGTTTGGGCTACTGCTCGTAGTGCTCCGATCAGAGCATATTTGGAGTTGGAGGCTCAGCCTGATCATAAGATAGAATACACTGCTAAACTTGACATGGCTAGCAGGAATAGTAGTCCTAGGTTGAGATCTGCCAGGGAAAATGGCAGGGGGAGTGGGGTTCAAATTGATATTGCTAGAAGGAGGGCTAGTATTGGGGTGGTGATAAATAGGATTGGGGAGGAGGTTGATGGGCGAATGGGTTCTTTAATGAACAGTTTTACTCCATCTGCCAGAGGTTGTAGTAACCCAAAAGGGCCTACGATATTGGGTCCTTTGCGGTTTTGCATGTAGCTTAGGATTTTACGTTCTACTAGGGTTAGGAAGGCCACTGCGATTAGGATTGGGATGATGTAAGAGAGAGCTATTATAAGGTTGACTGCAATGGGGTAGTTTGTCATGATATAGCTAGGGAGAGGATTTGAACCTCTGATTTAAAGGACTTAAGCCTTTTGCATTTTCCGAGCTCTGCCACGCTAGCTGATCCTTTTCTAGGATGTGATGTGGTGTGATAGCCTTTTGTAATTTAGTTGGCTTCATTACTTAAGGCGAAGGCTTGCTTGTGGTATTGGCCTTGCTTTTCCTATCCTTTCGTACTGGGAAGAGCTCATCATAGATAGAAACCGACCTGGATTACTCCGGTCTGAACTCAGATCACGTAGGACTGTTAATCGTTGAACAAACGAACCCTTAGTAGCGGCTGCACCACTAGGATGTCCTGATCCAACATCGAGGTCGTAAACCCCCTCGTCGATATGGACTCTTGGAGGGGATTGCGCTGTTATCCCTGGGGTAGCTTGGTTCATTGATCAATTGTATTGGGTCTGGTTGCTATTAGCACGTTGAATAGTCGTTCTTAGTCTAGAGTTATGGTCCAATTTTTGGAGGTTTTGTTTTGCTCCAAGGTCGCCCCAACCGAAAAACGTGGACCAGTAGCTTGTGTTAAAGTGAGCCCAGTGGGGGGTTATGTTATCCAAGATGGTCCTTGGTTTTAAAGTTCCACAGGGTCTTCTCGTCTTATGGTTTTATCCCTGCTTTCGCACAGGGAGATCAATTTCACCGATTGCCTGTAAGAGACAGTTAAGACCTCGTTTAGCCATTCATACAGGTCTCGATTTATGGGACAATTGATTGCGCTACCTTTGCACGGTTAGGATACCGCGGCCGTTTAACATCGGGTCACCGGGCAGGCATCACCTTCAATACTTGTCTGTTGGTTTGCTGAAGGCTATGTTTTTGGTAAACAGTCGGGCCTTGACGTGTTTGCCTAGTTCCTTTTACAGGTTTTAATCTTTCTTAATGGACGCTCCTCTGTCGGGTTAACAATATGCTTAATACTCTGCTTGTTGGATTGATCGTATATTGGTGGTTTGTTAATAATGTACGGATGTAAGCTTGCGTCGAAGAGGGAGGACCCTGGTTACTCATTCTAGCATTAATTCTCCTATTGAAATATAGGTTAGCCTGTTATTGATGAGGGATTCATAAGGTTATTATATTTTGAGTTTTGAGCTTTAACGCACTCTTTGTTGGTGGCTGCTTGAGGGCCCACAGTAAGTATATAATAGTGTATATTTATCCGCTCGTTGAGATTGTACTCTTTTTTAAAGGAGCTGTACCCCCTTTAAATAGCCCTTAATTCGCTTCATTGGGGTTTGTTGAGTTTCCTTGGAGAAGAATTAAGAGTGAACTTAGATTCGTTTCACAGGCAACCAGCTATCACCCAGCTCGGTTGGCTTTTCACCTCTACTAACAAGTCATCCCACTCTTTTGCCACAGAGACGGGTTCGCTCAACAATAGCTGCTCGTAAGTAGCTCGCTTGGGTTTCGGGGTGGCAAACTTAAATTCATTTTGCTTGGTTTTTCTTGCTAGACCATGATGCAAAAGGTACAAGGGTTGATCTTTGCTGTTTATAGCTTATGTTATTCATTGTTATTTCATCTTTCCCTTACGGTACGTAGTCTCTATCGCTCCTATGGTGTCTTTTCTATCGCCTATACTAAGACTAATAAATGCTTTAGTTGGGTGTAATGAGTAGCTTTGTTATTCCAGGTCAATGTAGGTTGGGCTAGAGTTTGGCATCAAGACGATCTGGTGTGAGCAGATATCTTTCAGGTGTAAGCTGAATGCTTTCGTTAAAGCTACGTCTTGGTGTTCTAAGTGCACCTTCCGGTACACTTACCTTGTTACGACTTACCTCATCTTTAGCTGGATAGCTTATTAATTTATGGGGGGGTGGGGGTCGCTTGCGATGAGGGTGACGGGCGGTATGTACGTGCTCCAGGGCCGTCTTAAAGAGGGCTCGATTGTCTCTCTTTACTGCTAAATCCGCCTTCCAGGGACAGTTTCATATCCCTTTGCCGTTATGTTCTAATCTAGAAAATGTAGCCCATTACCGCCATTCCATAGGCTATACCTCGACCTGTCTTATTAGCGGGTTAGGCTATTGCGCTCACTGTTGGGCTTTCAGGGTAGGTGAGCTGGCGACGGCGGTATGTAGGCTGCTTTGGCAAGGAATGGTTGGGTATAACGTGGATCATCGGTTCTAGAACAGGCTCCTCTAGGTGGGTTTGGAGCACCGCCAAGTCCTTAGAGTTTTAAGCGTTTGTGCTCGTAGTTCTCGGGCGGATACTCAAGTAGGTCAGAGTATCAAGATTTAGGGCCAGGCATAGTGGGGTATCTAATCCCAGTTTGGGCCCTGGCTTTCGTGGACTTCAATTGATCGTTGTTCTAAGATTTTCTTTGATAAAGAGGCCTTATGGGCATCTTGGGCTTATGACAGCTCAGTTGCCTTTTAATCTTAGTTACTTGGATAACATAGGACCACACTTTACGCCGTTGTAATGTTAATTTGAGTCTCCTGTATGACCGCGGTGGCTGGCACAGGATTTACCGACTCTAGATTTGCTATGGCTAAGTCAAGTTTACACTCATTGCTTAATGTTAACTACTGCTGAGTACCCGTGGGGGTGTGGCAATTGCGAGGCGTCTTAGGCTACGTTGTGGTGTGCCTGATACCCGCTCCTATCTACCCGTTGGTTTGTAGGGTTTCCAGGGCGTTTACACCGGATCGCAGATACTTGCATGTATATGCCTAGCAAAAACTAACAGTAAGGTTAGGACTAAGTCTTTTGTCCTTGGGTGCGTGTAGCGGCCATCTTAACATCTTCAGTGTTATGCTTTTGTTAAGCTACAAGGAC